TGATATGTTGGGAATCTCTTATGATAATCATCCGCGTCTGAAACGTATCTTAATGCCTGAAAGTTGGATAGGCTGGCCTTTACGTAAGGATTATATTGCTCCTAATTTTTATGAAATACAAGACGCTCATTGAATAATCAGAAACAAATATTCACTTCTTCAATAACTACAACTCTAGATATTCAAAGAGATGACGTCTCGTTCAGATATTATAGATAAGAGATAAAAAAAAGGTAATACAATTATAGGTATTCATTAATTTTTTCCGATTTTGAAGAGACTTTTGGGGGATGAGCCCAGTCAATAGGATAAAACCCAAAGAATTGATGATGCGGAACTATGTACCACGCGCGTCATTTAGATGAGACTCCAGAAAGTCGCATAAGAGGAAATGACGAAATAGAATCTGAAAATAAAATAGAAAAAAAAAATGAAAGGAGATTAGATTTGTACTGTATATGAGATGAATCTTGGGAATTCCCGCCCTTCAACTCCCATAGACTAGACGTTTAGGTCTTTCGCCCAACTACTTTTTGTAATATGTATGAAGTTTTAACATAGTATTTTACATATTTTATCTACATATATTCTTTTAACTATTCTAAAGATAGAATAGAGAATAGGTACATCTTCAGATACTTAGATGGATAAATTTGCATCATGATTTATACTATTCAATGAATATGGATGTCGACCCATATCAATTAATTTGTAGAATAGATACTCATACAAATTGCTCATGTGCCAGGAACCAGATTTGAACTGGTGACACGAGGATTTTCAGTCCTCTGCTCTACCAGCTGAGCTATCCCGACCATTGATGACGCACCATCTTCATTTTAATACAAGATTTGGGTGTATGTCAATTAAAAATAAAAATGAAAGGGGGATTACAAAGTCTTATCCATATCCCGGTGCAATTTTTTGGATCTTCAAAAAATTGGGGGGACTTTTTAAGTTTCAGTAAAATATGAATAATTAAATGAATGATTAATTATTCAAATTGAATAGAATATAAGGATTCCTTTCTCAAAGATGTTCATTTGTACCTTTTTCATATATATCACAAATCTTTTGATAAGAAAAAAATTTCCGTTCAGATCCAATTCGAATCAATGAAGGAATTTTGAACCGCTAACGAACTGAGAAGATAGGATAACTAATTAGGAAATCAAATGGGCCTTTTTGGGGATAGAGGGACTTGAACCCTCACGATTTTAAAAGTCGACGGATTTTCCTATTACTATAAATTTCATTGTTGTCCATATTGACATGTAGAATGGGACTCTATCTTTATTCTCGTACGATTAATCAATTATTCAAAAAAGCTATCATATTTTGATGTAGGAAATGATTTGATATCTTTTTTCAACTTAGAATTAATTCATTAAGAATTCTTTTAATTTCTTTTAAAATTAAAAGAAACATGAATTCGGGTTGTAATTAATCATTTGTAGATAGTATTTCAGTACATATATACATTTATTCTTCATCCTTTCTGGAGTTTCGATGTAAGGATTCCTTTACTAACGCTCCTTTACTAACGCTCCTTTACTAACGCAAAGTAGCCAACTCCATTTGTTAGAACAACTTCCATTGAGTCTCTGCACCTATCCTTTCTGTTTTTATTATCGCTTTCTGAACCCTTGTTTGTTTTCATAAAACCGGATTTGGCTCAGGATTGCCCATTTTTAATTCCAGGGTTTCTCTGAATTTGAAAGTTATCACTCGGTAGGTTTCCATACCAAGGCTCAATCCAATTAAGTCCGTAGCGTCTACCAATTTCGCCATATCCCCCTTTTTCTTCTTTATTCTTTGTGATTAGGATCTCATTATGATAACGTTTTCCTTTTTCTTTCATTTATATATTAATATTATGATGGGCCTGGCCTATAAAATTAATTAACATTAATTCAATATTGATCGATCCATATATACTATAATATAGTATATAGATTACTAATCTATTAGTAATATTACTAGTAATTAATAATTACTACGTCTAGATTATAATTCTACTTATTAATGTATATCTTATATATATAGATATATATATATATATATGAATTTCCCCTATTTATATCGTTTTTATCGTACAATTTTGAATACTTCAACGGTCGATTCTTTTGTTTTCGTCTTAGTTCTTATCTTTCCGAACTAAAAATAACTAAAAGGAAATTTTAAATTAAATAAATATTTAATAGCCAAAATGAATCTAATGGCTATAACTAATAATTCATTTTTTATTTAAAAAAAACAAAACTAAAAATGAAATTATTTAGAATATGAATATTCTAATGTATCCAATATGTATTAGATATACATTATCTATAATATATTCTAGAATCTTATAGAATAAGATTCTAATTAAATTAGAAAGTAAGGTTATAATAATTTAATTGATAATTAAATCATATTATTAAATAGAAATTAGTTTATGTCAATTATGTAAAAAAAATGGAATCAAATTAATACTTTCATTTAAAAATGAAAAAATAAAAAAAAAAAATTATTAGTAAAAGAAATAGAATTTAGATATAAAGAATTTTTAATTCAAATTTCATTTGAATTAAAAAAAATATTACTATCTAATTACTTACTATCGAATTAAGCTAATAAAGATATTGATTATTATTAATCCTATTTTAATATGATAAATAGATCGCAATTAATATATATATTATATTAATGCATTAATTAATATGTTCTAAACTATTAAAATATTTTCTTTTTTTTTATTATATATATAAAATAGAGTCATATTAATTGTGAAGAGTTAAGATTTTAATAGCTAAGATTCCAGTAGTTTACTAACTTCCTATGTGTGTAGAATTTATGGTATGCGAGCCCGCTTAGCTCAGAGGTTAGAGCATCGCATTTGTAATGCGATGGTCATCGGTTCGACTCCGATAGCAGGCTTTTCTCGATATGTTTGATTTTTATTTTTTCCATAGTTGATAATGTGAAATCAAAGAAATTTAAAAGGCTTCTTCCCTTTTTCCCAAAGGGTAACCATCTATTATCTCATAAGAACTTCCAATTAAAAAAAAGTTGCGGGGGGTTGATCTATGTAGACCAATTACTAAAAGAACCCTTAATTCTTTTTTTTATTCTTAAATATTAATATTAATATTATTTACTATTTTTTAGTATTTAAAAGTTTTATATTAATTCAGTTTTATATTTATTATTTAAGATTTGAAATATATAATTTATACTATAAATTATATATAATATATTCAGGCCGGAATATTGATACAATTCATCTAATTATTCTTTCGAAGTCGTCTTGGTAGTACAATACTTCAATAAATTTCAATTAATTTATTATTTAATTTCAAATTTATATTCTATTTTTATATTTATCATTTAGTTTAGTTTCATTTAGGTTTATGCAACTTCATAAGGAGTCTTTATGTCGCGTTATAGAGGGCCTCGTTTCAAAAAAATACGTCGTCTGGGGGCTTTACCGGGACTAACTACTAAAAAGCCTAGAGCCGGAAACGATCTTAGAAACCAATTACGCCCCAGTAAAAAATCTCAATATCGTATTCGTTTAGAAGAAAAACAAAAATTGCGCTTTCATTATGGTCTTACAGAACAACAATTACTTAAATACGTTCATATTGCCGGAAAAGCAAAAGGTTCAACAGGTCAAGTTTTACTACAATTACTTGAAATGCGATTGGATAACATCCTTTTTCGATTAGGTATGGCTTCGACTATTCCTCAAGCCCGCCAATTGGTTAACCATAGACATATTTTAGTTAATGGTGGTATAGTAGATATACCAAGTTATCGCTGCAAACCCCGAGATATTATTACAGTGAGAAATGAACAAAAATCTAAGTCTTTGGTTCAAAATTATCTTGATTCAGCCTCCCGTGAGGAATTGCCAAAACATTTGAGTCTTCACCCATTCCAATATAAAGCATCGGTCAATCAAATACTAGATAGTAAATGGGTCGGTTTGAAAATAAATGAATTGCTGGTTGTAGAATATTATTCTCGTCAGACTTAAACCTAACTAAAAAAAGAAGGATTCGGACATTTTTGCCCTCCCTTTCACCCAGATAAAGAGACTCGAGGTAAGGGAGTTTATCTAGGTATTTTTTTCCCATTCGTGTATCATAGGGAAATCTTCATTCCTTGTCCATTCTTTCTAGTATTTTACATACTACATAAATTTGGATTAGGAATAGCGAAACCATATCAAGGAAAGTCCTAACTGTTGGAATGATGGTGCCCATTGTTATGATATCTTATCAATAAGATTGGTGAATTACGTGAAGGGTACGGAAAGAGAGGGATTCGAACCCTCGGTAAACAAAAGCCTACATAGCATTTCCAATGCTACGCCTTCAACCACTCGGCCATCTCTCCTACATAATGATAAAATAATGATAAAGTTTCATAAAGCGAGTGAATAGTGATTCCTATTAGGTTTTTGGATAAGTGCGTACACGTTATTTTAACTATAAAAACAGAAAAACTTTGCCAAACCTTTAGTCGAAACTCGGGGATAAAGATAGTTTTTCTGGGACAAACTGTTAAAAACAATAAATAAAGGTATCTATTCATGTCATGTTTACGAAGATCGCACTCCCCATTTTTTTCGAATCTTTATACATACCAGATTAAATCACTTAATTGGAATAACTCTCACCGATTGCTCTATTTTTTTAGACTATCTTTAACGGCTACCCATAGATCATGATTATATTTAGTTTAGACTATTATTCTATTTTCATCCATCATAGAGCGTTTATTTTATTCTTTTTCCTCTTTGGATCAAAATACATAACTTAATTAAAACGTCTCGAATTATCCTACAGATTAGGATAAATTCGTTAATTCTTCAACTTTGATGAAATTGGAATATTTTCCAATCCTATATTCTTAATACTACTAGATTTCCGTTTGGATGAAATATAACCGCCTTCAAATAAGTTTTTATCGATTCCTGTAAAAAAAAAAAGAAACAATTTGAGTAGAAGTTGAATTTTAATGAGTCTGTTTTTATGTTATTTCGTACTAAAAAATTTGTTGGTTGTGGGATTATTTTCTCACAAAGTTTATTAAAAGAAATTATAGAATGAATCTCTGCTTATGTCTAGATCTCGAATAAATGGAAATTTTATTGATAAGACCTTTTCAATTGTAGCCAATATCTTATTACGAATAATTCCGACAACTTCGGGCGAGAAAGAGGCATTCGCTTATTACAGAGATGGTGCGATTTGTTTTTATTTTATTTCGTTATTTATTGTATTTCTATATTATTATTTTTTAACGCTCTTAGTATTCTTAGGAGAAAGGCGCATTATTATTCGGGATATAAAGACAAAAATTATTGAAATAAATCTACGCTTGTTGAAGGTGAAGTTTGTAAATAAAACAAACCCTTCTGTCGTGTATCCCCGATTAATGCAACCTCAAATGCTTCAATTGTCGATTATAGAGTATTGAGCGAAAGGTTACACTACACCCCTATGGTTGTGTTGGGTCAAACCTACTCCACTAGTACCAATAGGAGGCATAGAGGAAGAGTCACTACTCCTCGGAATCAACAACACGAAAACTTTGTTATAAATTATCCCTTTTACTTATCAGGATCAGGACTAAAAAGAATGGTTGGGACAACAAACATCCATCTCGTTCGTGCTTTGGATACCCGTATAACCATCGAAGACTGTTGAAGTGACTAATTCCTGAAAATTAAGAGGCGTTTAAGACAAAGAAATTGCTGGAGTTACCCGGTTTTTATCTAGTACCAACATACTTGATGTTAGGGAAAGATCTTTTACAAGAGGGTTGGTTAGAGATTTCTTGTAAAAACACCAGCCCCACTCAGTTTATAATGAGAATATTTTAATCTTTTTTTATTCCATGTATCAGTTTCATTATGTACATAAAGGAGGAGCCGTATGAGATGAAAATCTCATGTACGGTTCTGAAACGGAGATTTTTTGAATCGAATGACGACCGTAACGGATGTCGGCTCAATCCGAAGGAAATTATGCAGAAGCTTTACAGAATTATTATGAAGCTATGCGACTAGAAATTGATCCCTATGATCGAAGTTATATACTCTACAACATAGGCCTTATCCACACGAGAAACGGAGAACATACGAAAGCTTTGGAATATTATTTTCGTGCACTAGAGCGAAACCCATTCTTACCACAAGCCTTTAATAATATGGCCGTGATCTGTCATTACGTGCGACTATCTCCACTATAGAAAAAAAAGGAAAAAAAGAGCAAATTTATTAATAAATACTAGAAAAAATAGGCTTTCTACATATGTATCGTCCAAAACAACGATTTTTATCAGCTGTAGCAAAGAAATAAACTTCATAAAATTTGAAGTTATGAATGTGACGAAATTAGGTATGCCTTGATACTTTATTCGATGGATAAAGGATCTAATTGATAGAGGAAGCACCGTAAAGATCAATTCGCGAGGTTTTGGGCCGATACGATAAGAACTGCTTATTTATGTCATGATATGAAATAAAAGTTAGGAATCAACTTATGTAATAGAGTTGATCCCCTAAGGTATTGAGCAGCGGTGTAGGATCAGATCCCAAAGATAGTAAACCTTTTCCTTCTTATAAACTAAAGGAAAATCTTTTTCAAGGATTCTATAAATAAATATAATAATTTATATATTTATATATTAATATTAATATTAAACCGAGATAGTTACCTTTATTAGAAAACTCTAATGATAGTTGAGAGTGGAAAAGCTTATGCTTTATGAAGGTGGGAAAAAAGAGAAAACTGATTAAATTAGTAAGCAAAATCCAAGTTTTAAACTCATAACCTCTTTTTCTTTTGGTTAACGCGAGAGAAAAAATGGGATAGATCCACGAGAAATCTCATTTAATTCGATATGGTCTATTAAAACCAAAAGAACTTGACCGCTGCGCTGAGCCGTATGAGATGAAAATCTCATGTACGGTTCTAAGGGAAGGAATTTACCCACCCTATTCCGACCGGGGAGAACAGGCCATTCGACAAGGAGATTCTGAAATTGCGGAGGCTTGGTTCGATCAAGCTGCCGAATATTGGAAACAAGCTCTAGCGCTTACTCCGGGTAATTATATTGAAGCGCAGAATTGGTTGAAGATCACAAGGCGTTTCGAATAAGACGGCTTTTTTTTAGTGTATTTTAATTTTTTTAATTTATTAATTAATTTTTAATTACTATAATATATATTATTTAGTTTAAGTTTCTAATTTTTTATATTTGTTAGAATTAAATAATTAATTGTTTGTTCTATCTATTAGTCAAATAAAAGGTTCTCTAGGAAGAACCAATCCCAAAATTTCATTATATCCCTTCTAAATCTAAAATCGTTCTCTTTCATCGGGTATTTCGTAGGGATAAACGATATCCAGATAAAATATAGAATAGATTTTTCTTTTTGGCTATTAAATTAAAAAGACCTTCAAATGCAAATGACTAAATAAAGATGTCTCTTAGAAATGCCTA